CTCGTTAGGTCCCAATAATCCAAAGGATACAAGCTTCTTAACTTAAGGCCGAGTCGGAAAGCTTTGTTTGTAGAGTCTCTTTCAGTTCAGGTCTTGAATCATTTGTAAAAATTTTGAAGGGAGAAAGACTATAGGGCTAAGAGGAGCTTGGCATATATGATTAGTTTGATAGGAAGATTGGGCCCGCCCCATCTCCTACTGCATTCTCATTCCGGATTCTAAAGTTGGATTCGCTATTCTCTTTTCCGTCAGTAATTCGAAGATGACCCTTTTTTAGTTGTGCCCTTTCCAAGTTCTTACCCCACCCCGCCTCCTCGAAATAGACCGGAAGGATTATAGATAATAGCCTCTTTGGGTGAAAAATGAAGATTTTGATAAGTTAGTTGGTAGGTCAAATGGTTTCTTGAGGTAAAGGACCTCAATCCTTACCGGGGTATGATTAAAAGCTCTCACCAGGATTGTGTTTCTAGGTCGATTGAATCAACATTTCCCTCTTTGTGATAGCTGAGAAGCGTTCTAAATACTTTTCGACAAGGAGGGCAAAGGATTGAAATGAATACCTAGGGAGAGTGAAGTACCATTCCATAACTTGATCAGTAAGGCTCCTTGAGAATAGTCTGATCATAAGACTATCTATCATGAGCCACTTCAGCACATTAGGCGGGTGGGCATAAAAGGATTTCACGTGCGTAAGGGTGGATGTAATTCAGCGCTTTTTTTTCGCTATGTAGGTTCAACTACCTTTTGATGTGGGCCCTCTCATTCCTTCCAAATCTAAAGATCATAGGGTTGAGGACCTCTTCATACGAATCTTTTTATTTCCTCTTAATGCTTTGAGTCACTGTCTTTTGAAGCCCTGATCTACTTCCACTTATCTACAACAACTCTTCGCTTTCAGCTCAACTTGACGTAAACTCTCCCTCCACCCGTAGAGAGAGCCAGAGTTAAGCCTCTGTATGACAGATTGATAGTAAGATCAATCATGGTTTAGTTTCATTCAGCCCCAAGTTTGAAGAATTCGATGACAGGCCTTCGCTGCAAAAGATCCCGAAATTGGTCGATTCGGAATCGGCTGGATTGGAAGGATCCGGAGCCACAAGGATCTTCAACAGGTTTTCATTTTTGTTTCAGGCGGTCGGCCGTCCCGGGATGCTCACTACGACCTGCTGATACTCCCGCGCAGTAGGAGCGGACTGAGTCGGTACTCGTCTACGAGAGGTGCACTCGTATGCCTTTCGAGGCTTCCCCCTTGGAAATATTCTCGGCAGAACAAAACCTCTTTCTGTTGCGGAACACAAACCTACTTTAGATCCGCTAGAACATGTAGATCTATTAGACTACAAAGAAAGAAATTGGTAGCAAGAGAACTGTCTCTAAACCACTAAAGCACCTACAATAATCAGTAATAATCAGTCTACCTACGGTACATTGTAGAGAGACGTTCGACTCCACGTGTCCGCGAAAGAGTTCCGAAGTAGCAAGACGAGTGAATGAAGGCGCTGTAAGCGGTAGTGAATACTCGTTCCATGGAGACAAACCCCTCCGGCGTAAACGTTCCGTCATTATAGACTGAACTCGCTGTGAACCCTTTAGATTATTAGTAGCGGGTGGTGACCCTCTTTCTTTACAAAAGAAAAAGTGGGCCCCCCCTTTACTTGATATTCTTTTAGGAAAGCGCTAACGCCCTTTACTACCTTTACTAAAAGAATAGAAGGTAAGGCAGTCAACCCCTAAATAAGTAAATTAACATTCCTTGGTTCCTTAGAAAGAAAGCTTCAAACAGCACCATTGACCGAAGCCTATATCCTTTGGGATTTGCCCTATGAGCCTGCCTTCATTGCATACGATATATAAAAAAGACTCAAAAAGTGTAGCCATCTGCTGGCCAACGCCCGTGCGCGGTATATCATCAAAGGAACTTTATCAATTGAATTAGTAGCCACAGGCGGAATGCCAAGATGCGAGACTTCTCATTCAGAGAGAAAGCCAGCTATGAAATTTATCATCGAGATGTTGGTTCCACATATCATACTTTTCAAACTTTGTAATGCTAGAAGTACCCCATGTGATCATTAGTGAGATGCTTTCAAGCGGGAAATTCCCCGGGAAGGAGCGGTCGGGGTGAGGGTGGTCTACGATCAGCTCATGGAACTACTTTTTGAAGAGCTAATTTGTGCACCTGAAAGGTTGGGTTTCAGTATCCCAAACGAAACTCACTATATGATGTTTTTGATCCCATATTGTTCATCCGTTTACGTAGAGGCAAAAAGTGTCTTTCCCGAGGGATATTCATACACAGAAATGGTCCATCTTTATCAAAGCAATTTGGACTAGCTCAAAAAGAAAGGTGTAATTCCATGCTTGTCGAGAAAGTTTTCATTGTCCGGCTAGCCCTAGATCTTAATCTTTTGACTTGGTAGGGACAATGCCTTTGAGGTAGAGTGACAGGATGAAACTTCTGAACACCTGGATCAAGTCCAAGGAAATGAGCCCTCTTTAGGAGGTAGTATATACTTATGGACTCATTGGTAAAGGAAGACTCCCTAGCTCGATTTTATGAAAAGCTCTCTTTTGTGTGCCCGCTCAAAGCGCCTTCCTTCTTTCCTGCCAAGCCAATACTTTCTGCTGGTTTATAGATTATCCAATCCAACGAAATTAACAAAGACGCAGTGTGCACTTAGCGCCCCTTTTGGTTTGGTTGGAGCGCTTTAGTTACGTGTTCTTCCTTCGCTGATTGAGTGCGCCGCCTAGAGCTGTTCTGGCTGAACTGCTTTCGCCGCTAGGGCTAGTCCACTACTGAATGATTATGATAGGCCATCTCAATAGATTGTTCTATACTTTGACTGGCATTACACACCAGCAGAGATCGGGGAAGACGTTTCACAGCTGCTTGTGAGCTAGACTTGCCTGTCTGATCGCCTTATGAGAGAATGAATTCGAGTAGCGGATAGGTATAGGTAATAGGTAGGCGGCTCAGAAAAGGAATTTTCCAAGCTTTTTGGGTGCTCCAACTGATGGTTCTCCCCACCTCTTTGCTGGACGGGAAGATGCGAATTGTGAAAGCCTTCCCACCACGCGAAGTTCAAACCTCGCCGGAGCGGAGAGAGAGAAGCGAATTGAAAACCGGCCTCAAATCCCTTCGCAATCGAAGGCTCGATGTAATTGAGAAGACGACGAAACCTTTTTTTCTTTCTTTGTCAGCCGACTTGAAAGGTGCTCTCAGTGTACTGCCATACGCACTCAGACATTAGACCAATTGTAGCTGGCCCAACTGTTTCCAGAATGCCGTTGTCATGATGTTGATCCGGCTTCTGCGATTACGGCATCCGCCTAGCTCCGAATATGCGCATTGGAGCTCTTCGCTCGATGTCCCCGGTCGCTCTGTTGTAAACCGCTGTTTTGTCGGACGGTGGCTTATTTCTAACACCCTCCTTACTAGATCAAACAAATAAAGTTCCATTGAATGAATTCACTTCTCTCTCCCGAACAAGGTCAATGGTTCGGGGAAAAGCCTATCTCAGTGATGTTAAAAAAGGGGAAAAAGCGTCGTTCGAAAAAAATGTTCCTACCACAGGAGTGGTTGAAGAGAGGGCTGCCCGCCCGCTGTTCCAGTATTTGCTTGACCCTTTTCTATCTATAATCAATAGTCAGACTGTCTAGAAGCTTCTGGAGAAGGGTAACTCTAAGTAAGAGTAAGCAGAAAGCGTCGCCCAAAAAGAGAATAGTTTGAAGAAGTCTCTCGAAGCGGAAGTAAGCGCAGAGATGGCACCGACCTTTTCTTTTTCTTTACAAACTTGACTTATGTTCTGAGATTCTGGACTTTCTTTCTGTAATAGCTTAGCTCCAGAGCTAGCTTTCCTTATCGAGGCTTCAATGTACTTTACCTATAACTAAAAGAGTCGAGATAAGATGAATCTCCTATAACTAAAATAGTTAGTGTTTCCGGTGCTGGTCTTGAATTTCTTTGTTGAACCGGCATTTCTTTCAATTCTTGACTTCACGGGTTAAGGATTGATCCTCGAGCCGACTTCGGCTGCAAAAGACTTTTAACATACTATATATACTAGTCAGGGAACTAGGAAGAGAAGTAGCCCATACATAATGTGAAGGAGGGATCCCACCGGTCGTTATTGATTGACCTTGAGGGAACTCAGTCTCGGGCTTATGGCAGGAGGAAGTCAGAGTATGCCTTTCCTTCCGATTCGGAGCTCGAAATTGGCATTTCCAGCCAGGTTCCTCTTTCTCAATTTGCCAGGAGTTGATCTGCTGGAGTTTCAGACTCAGCAAATGCATCAGCTTGGCTAGGAGCTTCAGGGGGGAGGCCAAGAGAAAAGGGATAGGACGTTTACGCAGTGAAACCAGCGAGCGGAAAGAGCGAGCCAATCTTGAGTCAATAAGATGCGATAAGAGCCCTTTTTTTAGCCAGTTCCTGTGCCTGGGATTCATTCCAGTCTGTAAAATGAAAGTAATCTGGTGGGAGAGGCCCACCTCACCACTCCCCTCCCCCCCTTTCATGGTGAGTTGTATTTTTTTACTTCTTCCATGAAAGTCGATCTATTACGACCAGCGCGGTTGTTCATATTTCATTTTATTCTTAGAGAGCATTCACTAAGTTACTTACGGAATCTCAAATCTCGTAAAAGAGTTCCATTTCTAGGCCCTGACCTTTTAGCGTTCTGGGTCCCTGAAAAAAGAAAGAAACCCGAAATCGAAAAGAAAGAAGAGAAATTGGGCCATGTTTCCCGAGGGAGGCCGCCTTCTCTCAGGCCAGCAGTCTTCTACTTCTAGTCGACTGCTCTATGACGGGCTTCCCTCTGCTCGCTCGTCTACGCTCCGACCCAAATAATTGAAAAAAAAAATAGCTTCGAGCCGTGCCTGCATTAAGATTTAAAACTTGTCGTCAAAAAAAAGGCAATCAATCAGAATAAAGAAAAAAAAAATGAAAATAGTGAATCAAGATCTAGATGGATCCCATCTTGATTTATCTCTATCCACGGAGATACCTATCTATATGGAAAGAGATCTATCTATGAATCGATCTAGACTATCCTCTATCCGGATAGATATGTCCCTATGAGCGACTACGCCGATCTTTATATGTTTTGGCCACGTCCGTTTCCGCTCCGAAGAGGAAGGTTTGGATCTTTCAATCTTATGTCGTGAGGGATGTGACTTATGTTAGGTCCATAAAATACCACAGCTTTTAGTGTTCTATGATTCACCTCCAAATAATGAGTAGGTAGTTCGATCCGATTGATTCTTCTTCTCATAGTAAACCGATGGGAGGATGCAGAGCAATAGATAAAATTACTATATAAAGAAGAGTTGTAAACTATAGGACTTCTTGTTCGAGTAGGAAGATATCGGTTTTTCTCGTTCCTTCTCTTCTTCGATAAGAATAGGGATTTGAAATGATACAAATTTCTCTTCATTCTGTTGTGCTCAGCGAAGGAACTGCCTAAGCATACTTTTTCGGATCCAAACTTCTTTGTTCTTTCTAAGTCTTCTTCTTGCATAGAAGAACGTAACTCTTGCAAAAACCGGGATTTTAGTAGTAGGCGGCATCCCTTCTTAGTTTTGAGTAGGCGGAACCATTCTTTTTTGGTTCTTCTCCACATTCTTACCGGCAGGAATTTGCCTATTATTTTTTCAACTGATATTTTGATATAGAAAAATCTCCTTATTTCTTCACCGCGGGTTCTCGCGTCATTTTCTTGAAAAGAGATTATATCACCGTGGGACACTTTAAAATGAGTGATTTTTACGAGAAAATTATTCACACAAACTTTTCGATGACTTATCGGCTGCCTTGCTTGAGGAATAGTTTCACAAAAATGGAGACGAACCGGAATAACGTCCAATCTTGTTTCTGGATTTAGTAGAAAAGGGATATATGAAGTTCGTTCTGTTCCTCTGTGCATCTTTGTGATGGGTAAATTTCCATGAAAAAGGGGCAACTTTCGTGTAGTTTGTGATTGGATGTAACTGTTAAGATTTTTTTTTCGGATAAATCTTTTTCTTAATAAATCTTTTCTTGTTTCTCAATTTTCGGAGAATGTGGCGTTGTATTATTGTAAGTTCTCTGTTCCGAACATTTCCTGGAAGTAGACGACAAGTTTTAAATCTTAATGCAGGCACGGCTCGAAGCTATTTGAGTTGAATCAGTCTTTTTCGTCACATCGCGTATAACGGGAATCGAACCCTCTCTGCTGCTGGCGGGCGGATGGAGAATGTCCTACTTTAATCTAGCACCTTGTTAGGAGTAGGTTTTCTTCCATAACCTTTTTACCCTTAATAATAAGGTAAGCTTCCACCTTTCTTCATCTTCAGCTGGTGCGCAGGTTTGGAACAAACGTTTTCCCCTTACTATACAAGAAGGTGTAATGAATAGAGATCTCCTGCCAGCAGTCTTCTCTTCCTATCACTTCACTTCGTTCGAGAGATCTGATCTCATCGGACCTCACCGGGCCGGGCGAAGGGGAAGGAAGGGATGGGTGGTCCGGGAACAGCACGAGGAGAGGAGGGCTACGAGCCCCCTACCTCTCCCTCTTCCCCACGCCTATTTGTTCCCCGGGCCCCGGAGAGATGCGGAACTCTTTTTCATTTTTTGAAGAAAAAGATGAATAGATAGGGCCATGATACATTCCGGAATATTGTAAAAAAAAGTAAATAGACTCTTTTCGATGCCTGCTTGAGGACCTATGTGAATGTTTTGGAATGGGGATGTTCGCTTTTTGTTTGTAACAAGTAGACTTACGATACGGACTAATAGATGTTCCTACTCTTACCCGTAAGTAAGATCTATGAATACTTGGCTCTCACGGCTTCTCACTTTTCATGAATGTGTCTTCTCTTCTGCTTATGTGAGTTTGACTTGCTTTTGACTCTGCTTGCTTCTGACTTCCTATGAGCCGTTTTACGACCTGACTTTTTCGGAGGGTCGGCGGGACATGGGAGCCTCAGCTCATGCATCGGTTTACCGAAATCACCTCCGCTATCTCACTTCCTTCTATTCAAAAGGCGAGCAGCCCTTAAACAAAATGGCCAAATGAGGGCTCTTCTTTATATATTACATAAGCCCTAAAGTAGGTAAGGTAGCCCCGAAAGCTGAACTCAGCACCTTGTCCTTGTTAGGAGTAGGTTTTCTTCCATAACCTTTCTATGTTATTAGTAAAGCGCTAATGCGCCCCTGCAATCAAACTAAAATAGCTTGAGCCTATCTATACTATAGTAAGGTTTTCCATAGGGCTCGCGTAGGGGCCTTTTTTTTGCCCCCTTCGCTCCACTAGCCTTTTGATTGGCAGCTGGAAGTACCAAGCAGGTGGTATCGTATATAAGAGAACGGCTGCTTTTAGGAGTGATCTTTGTCTCAGCTTTCTCTAGAGATTAGCAAGGGCAGATTCACTTTCTTCCTCTTATCTATCTTTTAATCTTGCTACTAGGAGATCTAAGACCGTGAAATGCGATCAGACTTTTCGGTAAAGTCAGTCTTTCCGCTAG